GTTGATAGTGGAAAAGTTGACAGATAAGTCACCCTTACTGTCACTCTACAGAACCGTACATGAGATTTTGACCTCATACAGCTCCTCGTTCAATTCTTTCGAAGTAATTGGATCCTTTTCTTCGTTCGAGAATTTCTTCCCTTCTTCCACTCCGTTCCGAAGAGTGACTAAGACCAATTCAGTCACGTTTTCATGTTCCAATTGAAGACTTTTCTTTTATGATCAAAGGAGAAGATTTCTCTTTTACCAAACATATGCGGATCAAATCACGATCTTCTAAAAAGATCAAGAACTCTTTCTCGATAGAAATCCCTTTGCCCCTCATCCAGAAAGAAGGATCCTTTTTGAGTTTCAATTTCTTCATTTTGAATCCGGGCTCTTCTACTTTTTTTTTGATTTCCTCGCTGCGCGCCTGGATTCTTTATTTCATTTCGAATTTTATTCTTCTATCCCATAGGTATACCCTTTGAATCCATAGAGAACCTTTTCTTCTTTATGAATCTATATTATTACATTCCAATTTCTTCCCGATACTTCTCAAGGAAAATCCCCAATTGGATCCAAAATTGACGGGTTAGTGTAAGCTTATCCATGCGGTTATGCATTCTTGAAATAGGAATCAACTTTCTGATCCTGGCTTTCGTGCTTTGGTGAATTGTCCTAGATCCTTTCGATGACCTATGTTGTGTTGAAGGGATATCTATATGATCCGATCGATTGCGTAAGGCCCGCGGTAGCAATGGAACTGGGGAAAGTATACAGAAAAAATAGTTCTTTTCTATTAGATTACTATTCGTTTTAGTATAAGTTAGTGATCCCCTTAGGGATCCCGGCTCTTTGAGTCCTTTCTTCCGTGATGAATTTTTAGCACCAGCCCTACATTTTTTCTCTGTGGACCAAGGGGCTCAGCAGGAAGAGGGTTCATGAGAGAAGTACGGGGGTCAACCTGCTTCAAATATACAACATGGATTCTGGCAATCCAATGGAGTTGGACCCTCATGTCGATCTGAATGAATCAGTTTTTCTACTCTGTTTTTGGTTGTTCGCCTAAACAAGAAAGGAATTCATTCTTGTTTAGGCAGTTTCTATCATCCATACATAGTGCTTTGATCTAAGATTTCAATTCATGCTTCAACAGTAGCATATGAACTAAGGTCGAAAATATCGAATAAACAAGTGTTTCCACGACTCTACCACCCGGCCAATCCTCTTCCACTTAATCCCCTTTTTCATGGCCATATATCTTTACGGATAAGGAATGGAGAAATCTTTCTCCTGTTCCACAAATCAAATGGTTCATTTACTCCGGGAGAAGCCATCTCTTTCTCAACAATATTTTTTTCATTTGATCCAAGAGCCTTCCCTTAGATAGGAACAGATTTGCTAAATACTGATAACTCTCCAACAGAATATGAGAAGAGAAAGATCCTTTACATAAGGAACTATGGATTCTAAGTCTTCTTTGCCATCTCTGACGACGAGCCAACAATTCAGTGTGCTTTTTTTGCTTATTGAACCAATTTTCATTGAAAGATGAAGAAGGATACTTATCTAGGTCTAGGTCAGACCTCTTCTCAAACAATTCTCGACGTGAAAACCAAAAGTCCAGCCGTATGACTACCAAAAAGAATGGCTGCGGAGGTTCCCAAATGAATCGGTTTATTAGAAAAACGCTTTGTTCTTTGGAAAATCTCTCTTTTTTCTGGTACAGAATTGTTCCACTCTGCAAGAACTCCGAATCTTTCTCTTGAAGCTCCTCCTCTTGAAGCTTATCTTCCTCGTGATCAAGAGGCCACTTGCCCTGAAAAGACTCGGCCCAATAAAGAAATCCGGATTTCATATGGATATTCTCAATTTCGAGATTATCAAATAGATAGCGCCTTATTTTAGCAGACCGAACTATTTGAAACTATTTGATTGAAGAAATCGTTTTCTATCTCTTGCGGGTTCACCGCTTCGTGCCCTTCTTCAAACTCCGATTCGTCTATTTCATTTCTCAATCTATCATAATGGATAGAAAAAGATTTCTGTTGCATCATATCTAACGGATTCCTTGGTTCGGACCGAAGAAGTAATGTCTCACTGAAATTTTTTTCTATCCTTTTCTCCCATTACAAAAGAAAGAGTTCAAATCTTCGCACTTATCACTTATCAGAGTCCATTTCATAAGGATCTTCTCACTTATCCGAGTCCATTTCATAAAAATCTTCTCAAGAATTACCCATGGTATATCAAAAATATCTTGAATTTTTGATACCAAGTTTGGTAATATCAAGTTGAAATAAATCTCGGAAAGGATGGATCTTATAAGTTTGAACCCACTCGTAGTTAAGATCGTGGGGAGATATTTTTTGTAAATATTGCACTCGTAGTAATAAATATTATCTTTTTATCTTTAATATCTCCCTCGAAAATGATCACAGAAATCAGATCTTTTTTTTTTTAAGGTTATCTTGATCCTACGTTTATTAACATATTTTTTTTTGCTTCGAAAACGAAAAAGACTCCAGTTTTCTTTCTTTCCGGATGGTAAAGATTTCTTAGAACATGGATTTTATTAACACTCCATGTTTGAATTGACACTGAGATACGGATGCAAGTTCTTAACTTTTGAATCAGATCGATTCATATATGATGAATAAAATCTCCAAAGAATTTCTAAAAAGTCCGTGATCGAGGAACTTTCTCTATAGCTATAGAATTTTGGATCGGCTGTAATTGGATCAAAATTTCTTGGTGGCGAGATGAAAGATCTTAAGGATTCCAGATTGGATTTCTTTGGATAAAGAGTCCTTGGAAAAACAAAAGATCCGTAAAACTTATTATAAATTTTTCGATAGAATTTAGATAATTTATACATAAAAGACTTGTACAAATTATCTCTTGTGTTACCCCTTTGTGGAAAATCCTGATCGTGAGGTATTTGTGTGTCAGAGATTCGCAGAGAAAGAGTCAAAAAAAATTGTTTTTTTTTTACCGACGTACAAAGAAGAAATTATTTTGTTGCGAATAAACAATATAATTCTTTTCAATTGGCTGGAATTTTCTACTTCAATGAGATTCGATCTTGTTAAATCATATTCAATATTGCATAAGATATTTTTTCCTTTCCTAATAAACCGATTTCCCAACCACACATTGTCGAACCAAAAATTCGATTCGTGCGGATTCTTCCCCCAACTAACCATCGTATGGATCATGTATACACAACAATAGAAATTCAAGATCTTTGTTATTTCTATCTTTGAATGAGATTTGAATTCCAGCTACGGTTTCATTACAAATCAAGTCCCTATTTTTTATGATCAGGTTTCTCGACCACCAGGAACTCCGAATGATACAGATATACTTTTTCTTTCTTGGAAGAACACAATGAATTTCTTCTCCATCCATAAAAAAACTCCCAGAAAAGGTTTTTCCTTTTGGAAGCGAAACAACCAAGTTATTGGAAGAACAAAAAGATTCTTCCCTGCATTCAACCGAACTAAGAAGCCCCCTCAAATCGAGATTTTTTCTTTCTATTAGATTTTGATTGTGGACACGATAGAGAAAGACTCCTGCTAGAACAAAAATCAAAGTCTTTAAAAAATTCTTTACGACAGCCTGCATTTGGCCGAAATCAATGAGAGTTTTCATGATCCTCCATATTTTTCTTATTTATTTTATATATATACGATAAAAATGAAAAATATTTTCTTTTTATTCGTATTGTATTTATTAAGTAATTTTTTCTCGTATTAACGAATTTTTTATCATAAACGAAATTTTTCTAGTATTGTATTAACGAATTAGCTATTTTAGAAACCTAAAGGTTTGCACTCATTAGAAGATCAGAACAGACAGATAAAAAAGCTGATTCCATTTTATTGCTGCAATGATTAATTGCATATTAATCTCGATTCTGGAAGTAACTATAATAAAAAGAAAATATAAGGCGGCTTTTACTTTTAATATCCATTTTTCGAATTGAATTCAAAAAAAAGTGAAGGAATCACAATCCTTTCAATTCTAAGATATATCTCTGTTCTGTCTTTTTTCATTCATATATTTGATATCAAGAAAAGATTAAGTAATACAAATCGTATCAATTAAGACATATATCATTTTTTTTTCATATTGAAATTTGAGAAATTTGACTTCGTGCTCCGAATGAATGATGGTTTACTCAATACAATATCTCTTCGGCGAAACAGCGGATATCTTGATCGGGGAAGAGAACGGGTCAATCTCATATGACCCAATATGTTTGACAAGTCACACTATATGTCAAGCCAAGCTTTTCGGTTCCAGGACGGCGAAAAGATACTTTTGGTATTCCTATACTCAAAAATTTCAACCAAAAAATGCATATCCTTTATTCACTTAAATAAGGAAAGGTGAAAATCCATGATTTCTTGTCTTCATTCCTTTTTCTTCTATTTGATACATCGATTTTGATACACCGATTTCTTCTCTTTGATTTTGATACATGGAAGGGTTTTTTGATAGAGTAAGACAGAATGGATTCAAAAAAACTGTAACGAAAGGATTGATCATTCGAATAAGTATCCATTTATTCTCCAATAATGCAATCTTCCCCTTGCGTATTGGTACTTATCGGGTATAGAATAGATCTGCTTCTCTTTGTTCTTACGAACAGAGTTGTTCCCTTATTTTTCTTTTCAATGAGATGAAATAAAAATGAACCACAGAATCTACTAAAAAAAAGTTTAGGTACACAATATATCGTCTTCTTAGTTTAATACGTACGATAAAATCAAGTTTCTATTTCTCTTTGATAAAGGGGTATTTCCATGGGTTTACCTTGGTATCGTGTTCATACTGTCGTATTGAATGATCCCGGTCGACTGCTTTCTGTTTCTATAATGCACACAGCTCTAGTTGCTGGTTGGGCCGGTTCGATGGCTTTATACGAATTAGCTCCTCTGACCCCGTTCTTGATCCAATGTGGAGATTATGATCAGAAATATTATTTCATTAATTGCATCCATGGCTGAATGGTTAAAGCGCCCAACTCATAATTGGCAAATTCGTAGGTTCAATTCCTACTGGATGCACCCTAATAGGAAGGGTCAAAAAGTCTATCGGAATTGGCTCAATGGGATCTTCCATAACGAATTAATTGGTATAGTATATTCATACCCTAACATAGGAAGAGTAAGAACTAGAATTCTGATCGATACTAAAACTCATAGGGAAGAAAATGGATTTATGGATGGAATCAAATATGCAGTAGTTAGAGGAAAAAGTCTTCGCTTATTGGGGAAGAATGAATCTTTAATGAAATACCAAAATCCAGAGGATGTATTTGCGCGATAGGCTCATTTATGGACTTATTGTGAAAATTGTAAGACATCCATTTACAAAAAATATGCACAAAAAAACAAATCTATTTGTCAACATGGTGCATTTCATTTACCAATGGAGAGTTTAGATCGAATCGAATCTTTGATTGATTGATTCGGGTACTTGGGATCCTACGGATGAGAATATAGTTTCTATTGATCCCTATGAGATTCTTAGAAAAAAGAAAGAGAAGAATACATAGAGGAATAGATTTCTATATATAGAAATATATATATATATTATATATATATATATTTTTTTTAATAAAGGAGAAATTCTCCTAAGATACCGAGAGGAAGGAGAAGTAGATAACCATTTGTTCAACAATGACAAATTATTACACGAGGAAGAACTTGAAGACCTTGTATACATACTTCTAATGTCGAATCAGGATCAACAAAGAAAGAAATCAAGGATTGAGTCGAACTAAGGTAATAGCTATGAATAGTCATCTTCTACCCCTTTCGGGGTAGAAGAATGGCACCTATTATGGGACATACAATGCATTACAGGCGTATGATCATTACGCTTCGACCGGGTTATTCTATTCCACCTCTTCTAGAGATTCTTTATTCTATTCCACCTCTTCTAGAGAAAAGAACTTAAAGAAAAATACTTAATAACACGGCGATACATTTATACAAAACTTCTAGTCGGAGCACACGCAATGGAGCCGTAGAAAGTCAAATGAAATCCAATCCACGAAATAATTTGATCTATGGACGACATCGTTGTAGTAAAGGTCGTAATGCCAGAGGAATTATTACCGTAAGGCATAGAGGGGGGGGTCATAAGCGTCTATACCGTAAAATCGATTTTCGACGGAATCAAAAAGACATATCTGGTAGAATCGTAACCATAGAATACGACCCTAATCGAAATACATACATTTGTCTTATACACTACGAGGATGGTGAGAAGAGATATATTTTACATCCCAGAGGAGCTATAATTGGAGATACCATTTTTTCTGGTAAAGGAGTTCCTATATCAATGGGAAATGCCCTACCTTTGAGTGCGGTTTGAACTATTGATTTACGTAATTGGAAGTAACCAATTAGGTTTACGACAAAACCTAGAAATCGATCACTAATCCATTTGGAGTACCTCTATGGAATAGACCTCAACAGAAAACTGTTGAGTAAGGGCAGCAAGTGATTGAGTTCAGTAGTTTCTCATAGAAAATTATTGACTCTAGAGATATGGTAATATGGAGAAAATTGTTTGAAGCACGCACAGAACTGGAAGCGCCCCTTCTTTCAAAGAGAGGAGGACGGGTTATTCACATTTCATTTGATGGTCAGAGGCGAATTGAAAGCTAAGCAGTGGTAATGAAGATCCCCCGAAGAGATGTCTCCTACGTTACCCGTAATATGTGTAAGTATCGACGTAATTTGATAGAGTCATTCGGTCTGAATGCTACATGAAAAACATAAGCCAGATGACGGAACGGAGAGACCTAGGATGTAGAAGATGATAATATGAATGATTCGGGAGATTAGGATTCCTAAATATCCACTCATGTGATACTTCATTATACGATGAAAAGATCTATTTTTTTCTATATCATCATATACATCTAGAAAGCCGTATGCTTTGGAAGAAGCTTGTACAGTTTGGGAAGGGGTTTTTTTGATAAAAAAGAAGAATCTACTTCAACCGATATGCCTTTAGGCACGTCCATACACAACATAGAATTCACACATGGAAAAGGCGGACAATTAGCTAGAGCAGCAGGTGCTGTAGCGAAACTGATTGCAAAAGAGGGTAAATCGGCCACATTAAGATTACCATCTGGGGAGGTTCGTTTGATATCCCAAAACTGCTTAGCAACAGTCGGACAAGTGGGTAATCTTGGGGTGAACCGAAAAAGTTTGGGTAGAGCTGGATCGAAGTGTTGGCTAGGTAAGCGTCCTGTAGTAAGAGGAGTAGTTATGAACCCTGTGGACCATCCACACGGGGGCGGTGAAGGAAGAGCCCCAATTGGTAGAAAAAAACCCGCAACTCCTTGGGGTTATCCTGCGCTTGGAAGAAGAACTAGGAAAAGGAGAAAATATAGTGATAGTTTGATTCTTCGTCGCCGTAAATAGGAATATTCAAAATCGAATTTTTGGAATTCGAAATAATGTGATGGGCGAACGACGGGAATTGAACCCGCGCATGGTGGATCCACAATCCACTGCCTTGATCCACTTGGCTACATCCGCCCCTTATCGAGCTAAAGAAAGGATTTTCTCTTTTTTCCATTCATCATTATTGTTTTTATTCTGACCTCGATACTTAGATCGAGATATTGGACATAGAATGCCAATCTTTACTATGCAAAAAAAGGAGTAATCAACTGTGATAGGTCAAAACAAAAGATTTGTAGCAAAGAAAAAGAAAAGATATGTAGCAAAGAAAAAGAAAAGATATGTAGCTAAGCATTTATCGGAAAAAACGGAAAAAATAAAAATGGGGCAGGAGAACGAAATCATAAGAACTTGGTCTCGGGCATCTACTATTACACCCTCCATGGTTGGCCGTACAATCGCTATTCATAATGGAAAGGAACATATACCTGTTTATATAACAGAATCTATGATAGGTTACAAATTGGGAGAATTCGTGCCTACCCGTTTTTGGGGGATAGATGCAATAAATGATAACGATAATAAATCTGTAATGAAGAATCAAAAAAAATAGGGATCAAACATAAGGAGAAAGAATCTTATGAAAAATTTTAAAAAGCTAGCGGATAACCCTATGAAAAAGAACTCAAGTTCAAGTAAAGGAGTCCAAGTTTTAGCTCAACATATAGGTATTTCTGTTTCCAAAGCGCGAAGAGTAATTGATCAGATTCGCGGACGTTCCTATGAAGAAACAATTATGATACTAAGTTTCATGCCTTATCAAGCATCTTATCCCATTTTCAAATTAGTTTATTCTGCAGCAAAAAATGCTAATCATAATATGGGTTTAAACGAAGCTGATTTATTCATTAGTAAAGCCGAAGTCAATAGAAGTACTATTAGAAAAAAGGCAAGACCCCGTGCTCAAGGACATAGTTATCCAATAAAAAGAAGCACATGTCTTATAAAAGTCGTACTCAAGGAAAAACCGAAATCTTTATTAAATCAATCTAAAATTTAGATTCCTTTTCATTTAAAAAGATATGGATGAAAAAAAGAAAATAGAGAATTATGGGACAAAAAACAAATCCACTTTGTTTCAGACTTGGTACAACCCATAGTCATCATTCTGTTTGGTTTGAAGAACCAAAAAATTATTCTACGAGTATACAAGAAGATCAAAAAATACGAAATTTTTTCAAGAATTATGTACAATATAGAATCAAAAAAGGTTTACAAATTGGTACCAAGAAATATTTAGAAAAATTAAAAAAAATAGAGCAAAAGAATAAAAAACAAAAAAGTAAAAAAAAGAGAATATCTTTACCTCCCTTACCTCCCTTAGGCTTTGAAGGAATTATACGTATAGAAATTGAAAAACAAGGATTTAGAACACAAAAAACATTTATACGAGTCATCATCTATAGCGGATTCGTACCAAAATTCTTATTAAAAGGGAAATGTTTGGCAAAATTCAAGAAAAATGTAAAAAAACAAGAATTCTTTTCTATATACCCCAGATTAATTCGTATTCAACTCAAAAGAGCTGAACAATTATATAGCCAACCTAATCTTCTTGCAGAATTTATAACCTTACAATTAAAAAATAGAGTCCCCTTTAGAAAGACAATGCAACAAGCTATTGATTTAGCTAAAGAAACAGATACAAAAGGAATAAAACTTCAACTCGCAGGCCGTATCGACGGAAAAGAGATCGCACGTAAAGAAGGTAAAAGAAAGGGTAAACTTCCCCTACAAATAATTTGTGCCAAAATAGATTATTGTTCTCATACAATTCAAACTATCAATGGAGTTTTAGGCTTAAAAATTTGGATATTTAGAAAGTAGAGCAAAGTAGAAAAAAATGACTTTGTCTTTCTATATTTATAGCAACTAGAACTATTTTTTGAAAACGCATAAGCCGACCCAGTTTACGAATTTATTCGAAATATCAACGAATTCCTAAGATTCTAGGTGGAATAGGAGTTGTAATTCTGTCTACTTCTCAGGGTATAATGACAGATCGAGAAGCTCGACTTCAAAGAATTGGAGGAGAGATTTTGTGTTATATATGGTAATCCTCAAAAAAATAGAAAAAAAAGCTGTCAATAAAAAAAAATAATAATAATTTTGTATTTTAGAAATAATTATAATTATTTTTACGTTATTTAGCAGTTAAGTCTATTAATCCATATAATCGAGGAAAAAGATATGAAAGAGAAAAGAAAAACCAACATAGATATCAATAAAAAAGAGCAATTTCTTTATGAAGGAATAATTGTGGAACCGATCAAAGATATCTTTTTTTTTATCTTAAAAATCAAACCATTGTGAGTTATCTAAATGAAAGAGAGCAATTTCTTTCTAAAGGACTTGTAACCCATCAAAGATATCATGTTCCACGTACGTCTGCATCATAATAGTCAAATCGTTGTGGGTTTTCGATCTTTCAATATGCGCCGTAATCGTATACGTGTGTTACTAGGGGATAGAGTCAAGATACAAATAAGTGAATTTGATTCACAAAGAGGGAAAATTTCTTATCGATTTCCCCAAGATAGAAAAAAAAAAGACAAATTCTTTGATTGATTCTATTAGAGAAAAACGAGGAATTCGAATTAGTTAGGGTTAAATCAAAATTGAATTGACTCTTTTAGTATAATTGCTATGCTTAGTGTGTGATTCGTTAGTTTTTTTTTCTTTCAAAGTTAGAATTGAAAAAATCAACTAATCCTTACTAAAAACTTATTTCATAATAAAAAAAAACTAAAAACCAACCTATTGCTTCGTATTATCAAGATCCTAAGAAACAGTCACTATATGAATAAATCATATATTTGTAGCAACTGAAATCTCATCTTTTTTCTCTAATTCATAGAGAAAAAAGAAGATTATCCAGTGTTTAGTAAAAAAAAAAGGATTTTTATAAAAGGAGGGGTGATAGAAAGAAAGAACAAGATATCAATGCTATATGATCCCAATATGTATGGTCTATAAATCATGTGATAAAAGAAAAAGCAGTGTCACAAAGCATCAATAATCAAATATTCAATTCAAAAATACATAAAAAAGAGAAATTTTAATAAAAAAGAATAAAGAGTCCTGAGTTAAGAAAACTAAGGAAATTGACTCAACAACAAATTTTGTTGGAAGCTCCATTGCAGAGTTTAGACCTAACCATGAATAGAGAAGCTATGGGAACGACAGAACCTGTGACTATGTAGAATTCTATTCAAAAAAATTCTAAAAATTCATTAGGTGGGATGGCGGAACAAACTAAGAAAAAATTGAATTATTTATTCTGAAAGTCATGAATTGAACCTACGAATGAAAGAAAAAAATGAAAAAGAAAACAGTAAATATTCGCCCGCGGAATACCTAATTTATTTACGAAAAATAATTTTGACATTATTCAATAGAAATCAGGAAAGAAAAGATTCTTTATAAAAGAAAGAAGCATCATATTCTATATTCAAATTTCAATATGCACAAAAGAACACACATCTCTGCCTTAATTTATCCTATATAGAAATAGATAAATTCCTTTTTTTTTTTTTGAAAAAATCGAATTTAATCCATTTCATCCAATTTCATCCAATCAACATTTAAATAAATGAATTTGAATTATCTTTTTATTTTATTCGCGAGGAGCTGGATGAGAAGAAATTCTCACGTCCAGTTTTGCAATAGAGATGAGATTGAAAAAAGAATCATCGACTATAACCCAAAAAAACCTAAATTTCGTAAACATCATAGAGGAAGAATGAAGGGAGTATCTTGTCGGGGCAATTCAATTTCTTTTGGCAGATATGCTCTTCAAGCACTTGAACCTGCCTGGATTACAGCTAGACAAATAGAAGCAGGCCGAAGGGCAATAACAAGATATGTGCGTCGTGGTGCAAAAATATGGGTACGTATATTTCCCGATAAACCTGTTACAATGAGAAGTGCGGAAACACGCATGGGTTCAGGTAAAGGAGATCCAAAATATTGGGTATGCGTTATTAAACCAGGTCGAATACTTTATGAAATGAGTGGAGTATCAGAAACTATAGCTAGAAGAGCTATCTCAATAGCTGCTCACAAAATGCCTATACAAACTCAATTTCTTGTTTCAAAATAGAAATTTAAAAGAAAACAAAAAAGGGAAGGTATTAAAGATTAAAAAACAAATATAGGTTTATTTTTTTCTGGACAGAAAATATTTCTTCTTTTATTTTACTTATTTGTACTTAAATCTAGAATTTGAAATAAAAAAGATATGATTCAACCTCAAACTATGTTGAATGTAGCAGATAACAGCGGCGCTCGTAAATTGATGTGTATTCGAATCATAGGAGCTAGTAATCAACGATATGCTCAAATTGGTAATGTTATTGTTGCTGTAATCAAAGAAGCAGTTCCCAATATGTCTTTAGAAAAATCAGAAGTAATTCGAGCTGTAATTGTACGTACATGTAAGGAACTAAAACGTGAAGATGGTATGATAATAAAATACGATGACAATGCAGCAGTTATCATTGATCAAAAAGGAAATCCAAAAGCATCTAGGATTTTTGGTGCAATCACTGAAGAATTGAGAGAATTTCGTTTTACTAAAATCCTTTCATTAGCTCCTGATGTATTATAAACACTATATAATGAGACTTTTATATATTTTATATATAGGATATTTTAAATAGATGAAATTAGAAGATTTTTCCTCAGGTATATATTTTAATTTTATTTTCGAAAAAAAAAAAAAAGAAAAAAAAGGAAACATGTTGATTACATAAAAATAAGTAAGAATTCATAATTCTAATTCGTCATGAGTAAGGACACTATTTCCGATCTTATAACTTTGATAAGAAATGCTGACATGGCTAAAAAAGAAACTGTTCAAATACCATCTACAAACATTACTGAAAGCATTGTTAAAATACTTTTAAGAGAAGGTTTTATTGAAAATGTTCGGAAACATAAAAAAAATAACAAAAATTTCTTGATTTTAACTCTACGATATAGAAAAACTCGAAAAGGAATATATGGACATAGAACTAGAACTATTTTTTTAAAACGCATAAGTCGACCCAGTTTACGAATTTATTCGAAATATCAACGAATTCCTAAGATTCTAGGTGGAATAGGAATTGTAATTCTGTCTACTTCTCAGGGTATAATGACAGATCGAGAAGCTCGACTTCAAAGAATTGGAGGAGAGATTTTGTGTTATATATGGTAATCCTCAAAAAAATAGAAAAAAAAGCTGTCAATAAAAAAAAATAATAATTTTTATGTGATTTTGCATTTAAATCTTCATATAATAATGGAGGAAATCAAGGTATAAAAAAAAATACCGATGCTAAAAAAAATAGTAATAAAAAAGAGCAATTTATTTATCAGGAAACCTTTGTGGAACCGATCAAAGATATCGTAGGTTTGCATCGTAAAAATAAAATCGTTCTGAGTTTTCTAAATGAAAAAAAAAAATTTATTTCTAATTCTAACGGAACAATTTTGAAACCGATCAAAGATATCATGTTCCACGTACGTTTGCACCATAATAATCAAACTGTTCTGGGTTATCTATCTGGCAATATGCGCCGTAATCGTATACATGTGTTACTAGGGGATAGAATCAAGATAAAAATAAGCGAATTCGATTCAAAAAAAGGAAGAATTTTTTATCGATTTCCTCCTCTATCAAAGCAGACTAGGAAAAAAAAACTAAGAATGATCATCAAGCGATGGAGAATAACGCCTCTCCTGAATCATTCTTAAACTTAAAAAAAGAAAGCACAAATCCAATAAGCAACGATTCCCCTCAATTAACAGATCAAAGGAATAGCAAAGACCTAAGACCTAACCAAAATAATAAAGATTCTCAAAGAAATCAATAATATAAAAAATCCATAATAATAATATAAGAAATCCACAATATCCATAAAAAATAGAGGTAGAAAAAAGATGAAAAAAAAAAAAAATAAGAAATAGAGAAATTGAAGAATAGGAAAAAAAGCAAGAATCATGGTTGGGAAGGTTATAGCTATAGGAATCGATATTTGATATATTAGAGTAGTTCGTTTTGTTATTGATTGACCCTAGTCGGAAATTGATTGACCCTAGTCGGGTCAAAAATAAGTGAGAGGTTGGAGGATTTATGCCAATCGGAACACCAAAAGTTCCTGTGATTCGTTCTGAAGAAACAGTTTTCCTTACTTTATCTGAACTATTTGAGGAAGAAAGAATCCTATTTCTATGCAGAAATATAGAATTCACTTTTATGAATGAGCTTATTGCTCTCATACTATTAATGGATCTCGAAGATGAAAGTAATATTTATATATATATAAACTCTCACGTTGGTGGGGTACTACCAGCAATGGCCCTTTATGATACTATGCAAGTTTCAAGTTCTGACGTGTGTACAATGAATATAGGATTAGTTGGATCAGCGGCATCTTTGATTCTGGTCGGAGGAGCAATTCCTAAACGGGTAGCATTCCCTCACGCTAGAGTTTTGATTCACCAACCTTCGACTGGCTTCTTTTCTGGAACTACAGAAAAAATGCAAGTGGAAGCAGAAGAAATGTTTGAACTTCGTAACACAATTGCGGAAATTTATGCACAAAAAACTGGTCAACCTATAAATGTTATACAGAATGATCTGGAAAGAGATACTTTTATGTCCGCAAAAGAAGCTCAAGATTATCATATTATTGATCGCATAGCAGTTCCAAAAAATTGGAAAATATAATCCGATCTGAGTTCTTTTTCTCAATTGATAGGAGAATGGGATATCATTCAATTTTTTTCTATCCTATACAAGAACTTTTTGTTTTTGTATAGGATAGAAAAAAATTTTTTGGTATCCTAAACTAAATATGGGAAGAAGAGCAAGAATCGTGCTTGAGAAGGGAAAGTTATAGTAGCAAAAATTATAGGAATCGATATTTGATATATTGGAGTAGTTCGTTTTGTTATTGATTGACCCTAGTCGGAAATTGATTGACCCTAGTCGGGTCAAAAATAACTGAAAGGTTGGAGGATTTATGCCAATTGGAACACCAAAAATATCTTATACTCATCATGAAAAAACGATATTTCTTACTTTACAAGAAAAATTGTACGATGGGAGAATCCTATTTCTATGCAAAAATATGGAATTCTCTTTGGTGAATAACATTATCGCTCTATTGCTATTTCTGAGTGGGCAAGATGATACTGATATACATTTATTTATAAACTCTCACGGTGGAGAGGCACTATCAGCAATATCTCTTTATGATACTATTGAATTCTTGTATTGTGATGTATCTACAGTAGCTCTAGGTTTGGTTGCATCAACGGCATCTTTGATTCTGGTCGGAGGAACAAGGACTAAACGGATAGCATTCCCCCACGCTAGGATTATGATTCACCAACCTTCGACTAACTATTTTTGTGGAAATCCAAGGGAAATGCAAGTGGAAGCAGAAGAACTGTTTGAACTTCGTAACACAATTACGGAAATTTATGCACAAAATACTGGTCAACCTGTAAATATTATACAGAATGATCTGGAAAGAGATACTTTTATGTCCGCAACCGAAGCTCAAGATTATGGTATTATCGATCATATAGCAATTGAAAAATTTAGATAGTAATTAAAATTAAAAAAAAAATCTTTTCTTTTTCTTTGATGATCTGAGTTCTTTTTCTCAATTATTTCTTTTTAATTCAATACTCAAAAGAAATAATTGAGAAAAAAACATTTGGTTAAGATCAATCTAAGCCAAACCATTTTATTCTGTATAGATATACATAGAATATGCCAACTATTAAACAACTTCTTAGAAACAGAAGACAGCAAAAAAAAAATGTTAAGAAATCTCCCGCTCTTAAAGGATGTCCTCAGCGTCGAGGAACATGTACTAGGGTGTATGTGCGACTCGTTCAGATCATGAGTTCGAACAAATAAGAGAATTTTTCTAGTATCAACGACCAATACTGATAAATAGGATAGTAACAAAAAGGTATATAATATACCTATTAATTCTATAGAATCTCAAATTTATGGTTTTCATTGGTAAAAATCCAATCATTCTCGATTTGAAATAAGAATCAATTCTCCATTGGTAGCAAAAGGTTATCCATTAAGCGGCGGAAAGAGCATTATAGGAAGCATGCTCCTTTTTGAAAGAACGGACTCATAGGGTCAGCTACCTAGCCAACTTTTCTAATTAAATGCCGTCACTGTATGGATAACTCCTAGTGTGAAAAGGGCTATTACTTTCTAATTAATAGGTAGAGCCAAAGAATATGAACTATACAAGTTCATAAAATCGTTTGATTAAATGAAAAAAGAAGCTCCGGTGTATAGAGAGGACCTCACCGTTTGAGAGGTAACCATAGAAACGATGGAACCCACTATTTTTTTTTGAATATAGAAATTGAAGAATGGGAAGAAGAGTAAGAATCGTGGTTGGGAAGGTTATAGTAGCAAAAGCTATAGGAATCGATATTTGATATATTGGAGTAGTTCGTTTTGTTATTGATTGATCCTAGTCGGAAATTGATTGATCCTAGTCGGGTCAAAAATAACTGAAAGGTTGGAGGATTTATGCCAATCGGAACACCAAAAGTTCCTGTGATTCGTTCTGGGAAAACAGTTTTCGTTACTTTATTTGAACTACTTCAGAAAAAAAGAATGCTTTTTCTATGCAGAAAAATAGAATTCCCTTTGGTGAATCAACTTATTGGTCTCATACTCTTCATGGAATATAACGAAATTGATCCTGAAAATGAAGATGAAGATGAAAGTAATCCTTGTATTTCTTTACTTATAAACTCGAAGGGTGGAGGGGTACTAGCAGCAATGGCCCTTTATGATACTATGGAATTTTCACGTTATAGCGTGTCCACAATGAATCTAGGATTAGCTGCATCAGCGGCATCTTTGATTCTGGTCGGAGGAACAATTCGTACACGGCTAACATTCCCTCACGCTAGGGTTTTGATTCACCAACCTTCTACTGGTTATTTTTGTGGAAATGCAGACGAAATCCTAGTAGAAGCAGAAGAAATGTGTGAACTTCGTAACGAAATTGCGGAAATTTATGCACAAAATACTGGTCAACCTATAAATGTTATACAGAATGATCTGGAAAGAGATACTTTTATGTCCGCAACCGAAGCTCAAGATTATGGTATTATCGATCATATAGTAACAAATCGATATCATGTAGATTAGATAGTAAAATAATTAAAAAAAATCTTTTTCTTTGATGATCTGAGTTTTTTTTCTCAATTGATAGGAGAATGGGATATCATTCAATTTTTTCTATCCTATACAAGAACTTTTTTTTTTTGTATAGGATACATCAAAATTTTTTGGTATCCTAAATATAGGATATTCAAGTTGGTGAATTGAAAAAAAAAAAAGAAAACAGATTCATTTCTTCCTTTAACTATTTTTTTTTACTAATCTGATATTTTTTGATCATTCGAATCAGAGTCAATCAAATAAGTATTTCAAAAAATTGTTTAGAGTTTTTGTCATGTATCAATGGTGAATTACCGGTAGAAGGTTCCATCGGAACAATTATTAAAGGCACCTCGCTTAAAAAAAAAAAATAAAAGAAAAGGAAATGGGAGAGAAAATGACAAGAAGATATTGGAACATCAATTTGGAAGAGATGATTGAAGCAAGAGTTCATTTAGGTAATAATAAAAAGAGATGGAATCCTAGAATAACTCCTTATATCCTTGCAAAGGACAAATACAAACGTAAAGCTATACATATTCTAAATCTCACTAAAACTGCTCGTTTTTTATCAGAAGCTTGTGATTTACTTTTTGAGGCAGCAAGTAAAAAAAAAAACATTTTAATAGTTGGTACTAAACAATTACCAGAAAAAGTCGCGGATTCAGTAGCGTTGGCTGCAAAAAGGGCTCGATGTCATTATGTTAATAAAAAATGGTTTCGTGGTATGTTAACAAATTGGGTCATTACGCGAAGGAAACTTCATAAGTTAAGGGACTTAAAAGCATTAGAAAAGATGGGCAAATTAAACTCTCTTCGCAAAAGAGATGCAGCAATCTTGAAAAGAAAATTAGCTACTTTGCAAAGATATCTCGGCGGAATTAAATATATGCAGAAGTTACCTGATATTGTGATTATCATTGATCAGCAAAGAGAATATATAGCTCTTCAAGAATGTATTATTTTAGGTATTCCGACAATTTGCTTAATCGATACAGATTGTGATCCAGATCTGGTGGATATTCCAATTCCAGCCAACGATAATGATACAGTTTCAATTCGATGGATTCTTAACAAATTAGTGTCCGCAATTTGCGAGGGTCATTCTAGCTATGTTATATAAAGAATCATTATATATGAAGAACTATATTATATATAACCATAACCACTTCAATAAAGAATTCTAAGATTTCTGAATTGCTAATATTCTTTGTTATTAAGAAAATTTTTGTTAATAATTTTCTTATAGGCCAACATAAGCATAATATTAATTAAGCATAATATTAATCCAATTTTTTTTCTCACTGTTACTAAAAAGAGTGAAATGTTACTAAAAAGAGTGAAATGAATCCCCTTAATATTAATAAAGGGGATTATTCTTGAAATTATTAGTAGTTAATTTTCAGGTTTCATTATTCAAAATGAAATTCAATTAAAAAAAATTTTTTTGTCCGTTACAGACTTTTAATTTCATCATAATCATAGTTTTGAAAAATCTTATTCATTTTTAAAAAAATAACTGGTTGGTAAGTATTTTAAGGTATTATATCCCGATAACATGTTATTAACATATATAATATAATATATATATATAAATAATGTATAAATATGAATTTGCACGAACGAATAAAACAGAGTGAGTTGGACTCACTCAAAGTAAAAGAGCAGATAAAAGATGATATTAAGGAATTTAATACCATGATTACTTTTAATAAAAATGAAAATAATGCTCTTTTTGAAAAAATTCATAAAGTCTCACCCAATTCTAGAAACACAGTATCTTTTGAATTGTTTGTTATGTTTCTGACAGGGATTAGAGACATTTGTGAAGGAAAATCAATATCTTTTGAGGAGAAAATCCTTATAGATTTACAAGAAACGGATGGGGCTTGGAGAAAAATTGCTCCAAATCTAACATATATATTTTCTATAAAAAATAAGATCGATGCTTTCCTTTTTAAATTAAAGGAAAGTCAACTTATTTTTAATTTGGAGGAGGAACCAAATATCCAAATTCCATTTTTGTTTGATTTTCTGGAAAAGGTTCTTTTGGATGACGAGACTTTATAGTCATTTCTTTTCGAGATTCTGTTATATGATATAGACAATATAATTGTCCCTTTTATTTTACGATTTAATTTTTTAATAAAAATTGTCTTTTTTATCTATTATAATTAGAGAAACTCTATTAGAAAAAAAAGACGATTATCCAGTTTAAAAAGATTTTTCTAAAAGCTAAAAGGAAGAGTGATAGAAAGAACAAGATAAGTTAACACACAAAAAAGACATTTCAAATTCTCTTTTCTATCTTCGATTCTAATAAATAATGGAATATCTTTCGATTTTTATTTGATTGTATAAAGAAAGATACTGTGTTCTATGAAAGTAGACTTATATGAAGTCTTTTATGATAGCTTCAAATATATATTAAATATATTAAACAAGTTCGATCCTGTTTCAAAAAAAAATATTGATAAATGACATCATGGCTAACATTTAAAACTATATTAAAAATATTCTATTCATAATACTGAGAAGGTATTTTCCTTTTCCAAGATCTAAAAAAAGTCCGTTGGGCACCTTATGCTTATGTCATAATAGATTTGAACACTTGCCTCGAATTGACTCAATATCATAATTGCTCTAGTAAATAACTAACTAGTTTAGTGAATAACTTAAAAAAAAGATGGATGATAGATAGAAAATAACTAATCATATCATAAGGAAACAATCCATCTTTTATAAAGTTCATTAAAAACTTGACTCTTGGCAGGTCTCTTTGTATGTGTTGTCCGGAAAGAGGAGGACTTAATGATTATTCGTTCGCCGGAACCAGAAGTGAAAATTCTTGTGGATAGAGATCCTATAAAAACATCTTTTGAGCTATGGGCCAAACCTGGTCATTTTTCAAGAACAATAGCTAAGGGTCCTGATACTACCACTTGGATCTGGAATTTACATGCTGATGCTCACGATTTCGATAGTCATACCAGCGATTTGGAGGAGATCTCCCGAAAAGTTTTTAGTGCTCATTTCGGTCAACTCTCCATTATTTTTCTTTGGTTGAGTGGTATGTACTTCCATGGTGCCCGTTTTTCCAATTATGAAGCATGGCTAGGTGATCCCACTCATATTGGACCTAGTGCCCAGGTAGTCTGGCCAATAGTAGGTCAAGAAATATTGAATGGTGATGTCGGAGGGGGCTTTCGAGGAATACAAATAACCTCTGGCTTTTTTCAAATTTGGCGAGCATCTGGAATAACTAGTGAATTACAACTTTATTGTACCGCAATTGGTGCATTGATTTTTGCCTCACTAAT